TGAATTAGTTATTCCTAAACGAGTCATGAAGGGTATAACGAACATACCCTGTCTCCACATTGGATCAAGAACAGGGTCAGAAGGATCAAAAACTGCTAATTCATACAGAGCCATCGAGCCCGCCCAACCAGCAACCAGAGCTGTATGCATTATATGAACGGAAAGCAACCGGCCGGGATCATTCAATACAACGGTATGAACACGATACCAAGGTAAACCCATGGAAAATACCCCTTATATCAAAGAAAAATAGACACTACGTAACTTTATTGCATTGGAAAAGACTATAGACTCTCTCCCTTGTTCAGTGGATTATTTCCTAAGCCAACAAGGGTTATTTATTCTATATTCTATTCTGTTCGTAATAATGGAAGAATTCTGTTCGTAACAACAAAGAGAAGCAGATTTATTCTATACTCGATAAGTACCAATACGCAATGGTGGATTGATACCATTTTCTATAAGTAAATGCGCCCATCCTTAATTTATGATTAAAAAGACCTATTTGAAAAAATTTTCCTTTATTTATTTTGTCTTTCTTTCTGAATTTTTCTAATCGATGGATAAAATAAATATGAAAAAGCCAATATTCCAAAGACAATAAAACAGTATTGTTACGTTTCCACATCAAAGTGAAATATAGTATTTAGTTCTTTTTTCGTTCAATTCATGCCTATTGGTGTTCCAAAAGTGCCTTTCCGACTTCCTGGAGACGAAGATGCATCTTGGGTTGACATATAGTGCGACTTGTCAGATATATTGGGTCATATGGGATTTCCCCATTCTCTCCCCCGACCGAGATACCCTCTGTTTCGCCCAAGAAAGAGAAATGGAATTATCAAAAAATTGGAGCGTGAAGTGCAATTAGGTGCATTGTTTGGGGGAATTCATAGTACTATTATCAATTAGGATAATTTATGGTTGGCTTTGGTTGGACTAAAAAAATGAAGTATCCAGGCTCCGTTTAGAAAAAACCCAATCGGTAATATATCTATGATATATACGTGTATCATAAACGATTCCTGTTTGTTATTTGTAAAGTCATAACAAAAAGAAATGGTGGTGGGAAGATTTGTCCTATATGTGCAAATCAAAATCGGGCGGATCTTTACCCGGAGTAGAGTATAAACCTAAAAATATGAATATGAAATAGACCCATTCAAGAACAAGAAAATGCCATCGTGATTTGGATTGAATCTCGATGAAACAATACATCAAGGAGAAGTTAATTCGATAAGTTTATCGACTTTTTCTATTATTATTATAAAGAAGAAATCAAAATTCGTCTTTATTGAAAAATCTAAGAAAAACCCTTTCGTTAAAAGTTAGAAAAAACTACTATGAATAAAGAAGAAAAAGAATAGGAAAAGATAAAGAGGACTGGAATCTATACATTGATTCTTTTTTTTTTTCGCAATTTTTTTGAACCGTATGCATCAAAAGGTGCATGTACGGTTCTTAAGGGATACAATTTTACCCTACTCAACCGACTTTATCGACAAAGATTACTTTTTTTAGGCCAAGAAGTTGCTAGCGAGATCGCAAATCAACTTGTTGGCCTTATGGTATATCTCACTATCGAGGATGATACCAAAGATCTGTATTTGTTTATAAACTCTCCCGGCGGGGGGGTAATGTCTGGATTAGCTATTTATAATATGATGCAAGCGGTGGAACCAGAGGTCAATACAATATGTATGGGAATAGCCGCGTCAATGGGATCTTTTATCCTGGTGGGAGGAGAAATTACCAAACGTTTAGCATTCCCTCACGCTTGGCGCCAATGAGGTTTTTTTATTTGAGAGAAAAAGAAAACTATGCCTTCGCCATATGAATATTAAGTAATAATAGCATGGCACTTCGAATTCGATATGAAAAAAAAATTGTATTGTTTTTTTTCAAAAGATTCAATTATGTATCGAGAGAGTAGTATGAGATAAAAGATATTTCCGATTTTCTCTTATCTATCGGAAGTCCAATTCCGCGTCACAAACTTGTTTGTTTTCACACCGAAGGGCTCTTAACAATATTTAAGTTATAAAAAAAGAGTGCGAAAAAAAAAACAAAAAAAAAATTCCGTTTTTGGTTGGATCAAAAAGAAACTTTGGGATTGCTGAATCAAAGACAAAAAAAAGAATCCATTTTAAAATAGAAAGCAACGGAGCCATCATAGTATTTTTTAACTCCTCCGAAAGGAAGGGTGGCAATTTGATCATTTACCCATTGGGGGCGGATAGATTCTATTTTTATCTTTCTTGAATGGTAAAGTAAGAGTCAATTTGATTGTAGAGCCGTATGCAATGCACAAAAAATGATGCCCGTACGGTTGTTCAATTCTATCTTTTTTATTCTTTATCTTTCTTTTCTGTTCCTTTCATCACACCAGATAGAGAAACCTTCTATCATCAGGGTAATGATCCATCAACCTGTCTGTTCTTTTTTTCAGGCGAAAGCGGGAGAATTTATCCTGGAAATCGACGAACTGGTAATAATACGCGAA